CATTTGAATAGTTTCTACTCAATCATGTGGAAAGCTGTATTCGACGAAAGTCGCACGTGCAGTTTGGAGGGAGATCCTCGACTAACCGGTGGATCCACCCTACAATATGGAGTGAAGAAGCCAAAATAGTAGCTTGAGATACCATTGAAATAAAAGAATTGATTGAAATCTGACATATTTATATTTGTAAACTCGTGTTACATCGGAGCAGTGTAGTGAACAGAAAGAAAAATATCGAATCAGATCCAATTTATCGTAACCGATTAGTAAATATGCTAGTTGATCGTATCCTGAAAAATGGCAAGAAATCACTGGCTTATCAGATTTTTTATCAGGCTATGAAGCGGATTAGGTAAAAGACAAATAGGAACCCACTGTCTGTTCTGCGACAGGCGGTGCGCGGGGTAACTCCCGATGTAGTGACAGAAACCAAACGTGTAGGTGGATCAACTTATCGAGTTCCCGTTGAAGTAGTACCGGTAGAGGGAAAAGCTTTGGCTATCCGGTGGTCATTAATTGCGTGTCGAAAACGCTCAGGTCGAAGTATGGCTTCAAGATCGAGTGATGAATCAATGGATGCCGCCAGGAATTCCGGTAGTGCTATACGGAAGAAAGAGGAGACTCATAAAGTTGCGGAAGCTAACAAAGCTTTTGCTCATTTCCGCTAGTTTCGGATTCGTTCCAATCCACAATCTTTCCGTTGTGGATTGGAACCGGGGCACAAACCAAACCACCGGGGAATCAAAAAACACTATGGAATCAAAAAACACTATGAAGAAATGGTTGAGTGAGGAGTCAACGACGAATAACGGGTGTCTAAGCCACAAGTGGGGATCGGCAACTACTTTTTTCTAGGTTGTTAATTATTAGACTCCTCCTAACCTAATGGGATAGCGGGGGGCCAATGCAGAGTTGCAGAGTGCCTCGCAAAAAGGCTTGACGCGTGACCATTTTTTCAGAGACTGAAATTGATTGAGGCGCGCACCGCATAACGCATGGAGTAAAAATTGAATTCTTTTTTGAAATTGTAAGGGAAAGCCTTGTTGTAAAACAATGACTAGAATTTGTTTGAGGTATCAATAGGAAGCCCCCATATCCGAGAATTCTGGGGACTCAATTAATTTCGGTTGACACAGATAGGTTTTTGTGATATATTACAAATTAACAAGCTTACTAGCCTGGGGAATCACTAATTATTTCTCGAAAACCAAAAATTACCATGACCGCAACTTTAGAACGACGCGAAAGCGCAAGCTTATGGGGTCGCTTCTGCGACTGGATCACCAGCACCGAAAACCGTCTTTACATCGGATGGTTCGGTGTCTTAATGATTCCCACCTTACTAACCGCAACCTCTGTATTCATCATTGCTTTCGTCGCAGCTCCTCCTGTAGATATTGATGGTATTCGCGAACCCGTTTCTGGTTCTTTGTTATACGGTAACAACATTATCTCCGGTGCTATCATCCCTACTTCTGCAGCTATTGGGTTACATTTCTACCCAATCTGGGAAGCAGCTTCCGTCGATGAATGGCTTTACAATGGTGGTCCTTACGAACTTATCGTTCTTCACTTTCTACTTGGTGTAGCTTGCTACATGGGTCGCGAATGGGAACTAAGCTTCCGTTTAGGTATGCGTCCTTGGATCGCTGTTGCGTACTCGGCTCCTGTCGCAGCTGCTGCCGCCGTCTTCTTGATCTACCCAATTGGTCAAGGAAGTTTTTCTGACGGTATGCCTCTAGGCATTTCTGGTACTTTCAACTTCATGATCGTCTTCCAGGCTGAGCACAATATCCTTATGCATCCCTTCCACATGTTGGGTGTAGCTGGCGTATTCGGCGGCTCTCTATTCAGTGCTATGCATGGTTCTTTGGTAACTTCTAGTTTGATCAGAGAAACAACTGAGAATGAGTCTGCTAATGCAGGTTATAAGTTCGGTCAAGAAGAAGAAACCTACAACATCGTAGCTGCTCACGGCTATTTCGGTCGTTTGATCTTCCAATATGCTAGCTTCAACAATTCTCGTTCTCTACACTTCTTTTTAGCTGCTTGGCCCGTAGTAGGTATCTGGTTCACCGCTTTAGGCATTAGCACTATGGCATTCAACTTGAATGGTTTTAACTTCAACCAATCCGTGGTTGACAGCCAGGGTCGTGTTATAAACACCTGGGCTGATATCATAAACCGTGCTAACCTAGGTATGGAAGTCATGCATGAACGTAACGCTCATAACTTCCCTCTAGACTTGGCTTCTGTTGAAGCTCCTTCTATAAACGGATAATATCCGTCTGGTTATGTAGCACAACTGGATACCAAATCTCTTAACTCCGGAGGAGGAGGTTTGGTGTCCAATGAGGTGAAGGTTCGTGCGGTAGAACGAATGAAAAGGGTGATAACAACAGCTTGTCACAATTTCACGATTATCAGTTTCCAACCTTGAATTCTGAAAACTATTTGGAATATCCTTCTGCGATTTAATAGATTACGAAGTTTCCTACCCCGATTTGCAGAATGCTTGTAATCCCCCACCCCAATTTTGTTTGGATAAAACAAAAAAATTGAGATTGCATTCCTCATTTCAAAGATTTTCTATTGTCTTGTTATAGACGTGAAGTTAATATGTATGTGTATCAACCGAAGAACCTATCTAGCTTGCTTAACGGATAGATCTCGTTCACGTCCGGGGGGGGGGGGAGCCAACTAAGTCAACAGAGGGGGCGGACGTAGCCAAGTGGATCAAGGCAATGGAGTGTGGATCCATCACGCGCGGGTTCAATCCCCGTCGTTCGCCCATCCAATTGGGTAATTCGATCCCATCGCTCTGCTTGGAACAGAGAAGAATTGTTAAGGCGGATGGGATATGTGTGGGTCTCCCCGACAATAAAGATTTAGAATTCCCGATCTAATTTCAGTTTTGGATACGACTACTCACAGAAATCACTAGACTCGCTTGAAATAGTTATTCCACTCTATCTTGAAATTTTCAAAATTATTGGTATAATAAATGTGGGAAATAGATAGTCTCTACCGCATAGAATTAATATGAAAAAAGAAAATAAGGTAAAAGAGGTGGCAGAAGAAAAAGTAGGAAGTCCAGATTTTTCATCTGAAATTTCGGAGTTAGTGGAAGTCAGTCTATTAGACCACTTCTTCGAATCATTGAAAAACCAACATCTCAAAGAATTTTTAATTAGTCCATCTTCCAATTATCAACCTTTTATCAGATTATCTGACTTGTGATTTCTGAGTTCACTATTTCTACGCAATCTGCGTGATTCACTAAAAAGAGATAGTGGCATCACCCTGGAGATGCTGATGTTGCTAACAATACCAATTTCTATGCATTGCTTGAGTGACAAAAGGTCGATCGAAAGAAGTTTGGTATTAGCGGGAGTCATTAATGGGGGTGACGGAGTAATAAAAAAACAAGCAGAAAATTATGGTGACTTCTCCTGCGACTGCTTTCCCCGATTCGAAAGATCTTTATCTGTTGGAAAGGGTGGAAGGAGGGGAATACCTGTTTCCCACTACTTAAGTTTGAGCGGAGATATTTCTGCAGGTTCAACGAAAAAAGAGAGGCAAGTTCGTTATGATGCGATGATTCCTCTGGTTTACGGTAGATGGAAGGCATGCATGGTGAGGGATTCACTCCTTGGCAGAGATATATCCAAGGATGAGACTGAAAGGATTCAAGCATTTTGTAGGGATAGGTGTTTACGAAATTCAAGTAGGTTTTTCAAATTCTATAACTATCCGGTAGTTTCTAGAAACAACCAAATTGATTTCGATTCGTTATTCTTTTGGGAAAATCGTAGCAAGCGAGATCTGGGTCGGTTACAAGTAACACAATTGATAAACGACTCATTAAGTCCCATAGTATTAAACTCCCATGACAAGTCGTTACTTGAATCCGGAAATTCAGCAGATCACCAGGGGGATGGATCGGGATTTTATTCCGAGCGAGAAGCCTTTTCCGACTTGTCTCCATTTACGTCTTGTGGGAAGACGACGTCGTCTCGTGGCTGTATATCCGGATTAGATTGTGACAAAAATGGGGAAGAATTTTCCATTCTACACACTTATTCACAAATGAAAAATGGATTAATAAATCGACTCACCGAATTTCTCCCGATAATTGAGAAATCAAATCTGATTTTTGGTGGGGCAATAGTTATTGACGTCAGTAATAGCGTCAAATCTGGGAAAGGATTTACATTGAAAACGAAGGGTGACATGCCGCTTACTCAAATATCTGGCGAAAAACTTGGGCTAGCGAGTAGCAGACACCTCAACCTCAATGAGATTCTTCCAAACTATTTTCAAATCTTTTTAGGTATACCTAGAAAAATAAGTAATCGAAGTGAAAATACTACTTTTTCAAACTAATTGAAAGAAAGGGGTAACATACATTCAATGTATTCTTTAGTTAGATTGTATGGACGAAATAGAATCATACCTCTCTACTCAACATACATATTTCTTTTCCATGACTATTTCTGCGCATTACTTACTGAATATTTTCTCCAAATCAAATATCGGTTGGATGGCTGGACAGGGAGCGGGGAGTACACCGGTGTAACAAGAATTGCAACTGAATAAATAGTATTGAAATGGAAAGATAACGTAGAGCGCCTATTGAACGGATATATTACCTTTCAAATTGGTGAGTATATAAATGTTCAGTCAAATGTGCATAGATGGCTCGATGCAACCGGGGATTCGTGTTTTTTCCCTGTCGGGGAAGTCTTAAAGTATGACTTGGAGGAATCAATTTGCCGTGTATCAGTAATAAGAAACGAATTACTAAGTAATATTGGTGTCAGTCTGGGTAGTAACAATCAACAGAACGAAAAAGATTTTCATCGATTTCTCAATGCTTTTTTTCTTTGTAAAATGATTGCTGCTGAGGTTACTCGCCAGAAAGCTTTGATATATACCATTGATTATTGCATCGAAAAATTGAACGATATAGATCTCGAGAAATTGAACAAGATAGATCTCATGAAGCTTGATCTTCTATCAAGTTTATTCGATGGTTACATTGACGAACAGATACTTTTCCTCAAAACAATTCTTGAGAGAAAAAAGAGTTTATTCATTGAATCCAAACTGTTAGTGAGTAGGAAATCGGTAGGCTCTTCGACCGAGCTGGAACCTGCAGTGAATCCCACTTCTCTCGGGTTGCCCCGCATCGAATCCATCCGAGCAGGATTTTCAAACGATGCTCTTTCCATTACGGGGAGGCAATTTCGGAATCCGTTTCTGCATGATTTAAACCGTGGGGGAGGTTCAACTAGAGATATTGGTGGGAATATTTCGAGATACATTTCCGATCAGGTTAATAAACTAAACTTTCTAGACGATTCACCTATACGGAACTGTGCTGGAAGCCACTTTATTCCGAGAATCAAAAGGGATTTTTTTATTGGGAAATGCAACAGTAGTTATCTCAACGTCCTAGAAAACTTCTATGCGGGCTCCAAAGATGAAACCGTCTCATCTAGTATCGTCTCAATTATTCATCCCCAACTGTCGGATTCGTTGTCATCCAATTTATCGAGACAAACAGCAGGGGAGGTTGCTGGCCACGTACTCACACCAATTCAATTTATTTTGTCTAATCTGCATGAATCCACAGCATTAGTAACTCACTCAGATGGACTTTCCAACTCTATTTCGGATCTAAAGAGGTTACTGGCGAGTTTGAACTCATCTCCTCGTGAAACGATAGAGTCATTTCTATATTCGTGCAGTAGCGCTGGAGTTTCTTTGGGGAAGACGTCGATAAACTCCGATTCATCATCGGATCAGCGACCCCAACCCCGTCCCGAGAATCTGGTATTGGATCGGGTCTATCAAAAGAATTTGTCTATTAGGTATTTCTGGGAACCGGAAGAAGTGGAAACATCTTACTGGTCGCTAAGACTCCCATTATGCAACGATGTAACATCGAGATCTCTAGCAGAATCGATTGGAAAGGAGGTTGCGCGCGAAGATACGGACTATGCGGATCAATCTATCAGGAAAGAGGCTATTCGTCCATCCCACTTTATCAATTTCAATGAATTATTAAAAGATTTGAACAGATATAAGATCTCTTGGATCTTTTGGAGAGACAATGTCGGTGAAAAGTGGAGCTTATTTAGAGATTATATACCTTGGTTTTTTACCCCCACCTGGTGGAGATACTTCTATGATCCGATTAGAGAAACATATCCAGAAATAGTACTTAAAATAAGTTATGACTCAAATCATAATTTACCTAGAATTTATAAAAGAATTGCTGAGGATGTAGTAGATGGTGCGAAAGCCTATTTAATCCAAAGACTGCAAAGCCTAGGATTGAGATTTGACAACGATTATATCAATACCATAGTATCCGAGATAGGTCTTCTTATTTTCGAAGAAATTACTGATGAAGCGGAGATTTTACATTCGGGAGGATGGTCAGTATCTCAATTTTCCAATAGGTCTATCTTCTATTACTTCGTTCTCTCAGTATTAATTGTTCTCGCATTATTCAAACACCCTTTGTCTGCCGTTTCGGGTTTCAATTCCTTTCATTCATGGAAACGTTTCAATACCATCGAATATCTAACAGACCCAACGCGTGGATCCTATTTGAAAGAGGTAATGTATTCCCCTTCGACAAGCTAAATGTCAACGAGAGATCTACTAATCTATTCTTTGAATAGATTCTTGAATTATATAAATAATATAATCTTTTTCTTCTTCGTGAAAAATGAACTCGATTCATGGATGTTTCATAAAGAAAGCTCCGATATCCTAGATAGTAAGAAAGAACTACTGACTCAACATTTAGTGACGAGTAAAATTCTTCATAGGTATGTGTCGAAATTGAATTCCAACTATGATTTATTGAGCGACGAGATTTCTCATGAACCTTATCCACAAGAAAGATCTAATGTCTTGGCATACTTACTTCAATTCTGGCGAAATGATCTATTGAGTCACAAGATCCGTAAGTTGGATCCTGCGGAGAAGTGGGCTTTTTCCGCCCTCGAGAGAAATATTCTACTTTCAGCAACAACGAGACGAGGAGGCAGTCTACTAAATATGCCATGTCATGACATACCTATCTCACTCCAATCGGGATTATTACCATCTAAAGGAATTTTGCTAGTAGGACCCATAGAAACTGGCCGATCTTCCATTATTAGAGATGTAGCATTCGATTCCTACTTTCCAGTGGTGAAACTACCACTGAAAAAGCTGATATACAACCGATCCTTTTTTAACAATGCACGTGGAAATTTCATCTCGAAAGAAAGCGTACACCGATTAAATCTCGTTTTTGAAATGGCGAGAGAGATGTCTCCTTGTACACTATGGATTCAAGATATTCATGAATTAAATATTCATCGTTCGTATCATAAGCTAGAAGCTGATCCCAAATTCTTACTTTGCCAAATATTAAAAAGTATTGGTGACAGGCGCAGCAATTCCAACATCCACAAGAATGTTGTTATCGCCACGACTCACGTACCTGCGAGGATAGATCCAGCTCCAATAGCTCCGAACCGGTTAAACTAATTAATAAATTTTCGAAAATCCAACGGGTATCAACGTCATAAAGAATTATCAATTCTATTACGTATCAAAGGTTGCGAAATGGAGGCTAATCCGCCTCTTCCCCCTATTGAAGGTACTGGGTCTGGAACTACGGGTTATAGTAAACGAGATTTATTCCTTCTTGCTAGTGAGGCGTTATTAATAGGTACTTCCAAAAGAAGTAAGATTATATGCAGCGACGCAATTGAATTAGCCTTGCATAGACAACATTCGACTGCTAGTGATATGGGCAATGGGATAGAATCCGGTTCTGAATGGAAAATCTTTTCCTACGAGATAGCGGAAGCTACTTCAAAGAATAGTTTGATAGATACTTGTCTCGCAAATACATATATTGGTCGTAACGCGTTGAAAATGCGATTTTATTATTTGTCTAACTGGTATGTGGAACCTTCAATAACCAAGTCAACATTTAATGAATTCACTCTATTTTCGCATATCCTAGGAATACTAGCTGGATTAGTAGCTCGCGATTTGCTCCAAATGGATATGGGAAAGAAAGAAAATTTCATTGTTATCGACAAACTCGTAGAGAATGACTTGAACCTAGCTTGTGGTGTACTAGAAAACCTCTCGACTAATTTCTCACGTTCAGAAATTTGTAAAGATGGAAGTCGACACAGCAATAGTCTCTCCCTTTCCGTTCCTATCACTAAACCCAAGTATTGTTCAGGTGTAACCTCTACAAGTCGTTCTTCTAAATTTATGAGAAGAGGGGGATTTGGCAGTCTAACCGACTTCGAACTGCAACAGTCACCCGAACTAATAAACTCAAGTCCGACGGAAGTGTCGCGTGAGATCACTTGGTCCCGTAAAGCTTGGCGTCTCCGTTTCCTGCGAAGCGGGGCTTATGAATTGATGAGGGTATTATCTGAACCCAATCATTTGTATAATTTAATTCTCCTCTACCAAAATCAGAATTATATACCCCAACAAGATTTCGAATTCAATACTATTAAGGGTGACAAAAGTAAATGGTGCGAGAAAAGCGGATATCTATTCAGTTTTGAAAAATCTGCGACTAATGTGACAGATAAATCTATTAAGAGATTGGAAAACCGGTTCGACAATATGCTGCTACGCGAGCAATTTCTCGAATTGGGAATATCCGGCGACTCATCTAATGAATATGAAACACACTGTAATCGATTCGATGAAACGACTCGACTCTTCGGGGGGCGCTTCATCTGGGACCCCATGCTTATGTTCCAGCCAGATCCTAACATTCCTCCCTCGCGTCGCAGCTTGTTGCCGACGAAAGAACTGGCGCGGAGGCTTTACACCATTTACGGTATGAGAAGGCAGCACCTTAATAAAATGTCAAATAAAAAAGTTAAAAATTTCTTTCTCTATCGTGAAGATAATCCGAAATTGAAACCTGATTCATCTATTGAGCGGTGGAATAATCTCCCTTTGGACGGAGAGGAGCGAGATTCCGAATACGTCAAAGAAACTTCCTCTATGGATATACATCTGCAATATCCGCAGATATTTAGTCCCGCTCGCTTTGATTCCTACGTGGTAGCAGAAGATTTCCCGGAGCGATTTATTCGGTTTAGGCTTCTGGTTCACAGAAACAAATGGATGAGGCGAAACCGTTGCCCATTTCAGGACTTTCTTATCTATAATATGTTGCTTGAAATTTATTAACATCTATTCAATCCGTTCTGGTTTGGTGGGGCGTCACTGGATCGGGCGACGAAACAATTTTTTCATGAAAGTTCATAGAACAAATCTTAGATACCCCTCATTCTGTCTAGATCTCTAGCAATATAATTAGAAGCCAAATCAGTAAAAGGAAGGTCTATATTTTCCTTTTACTGATACAAATCATTTTATTGCAACATCTTAAATGGTTAAGGAACTGAAGACCATTTCTTATATGAGTCTTTTATGAGTCTTTCTGCTTAGAAATAAGATTGAGAGGAAGCAATAGCTTATTCCGTAGGGATTTTGCAAAACAGCTTTTCAACACCACGCTTGGAATAGATCCTATATTTCAGAAAATTGTGGATTTACTCCTCTCCCCAGATGACTGATTGATTCGCTCATTCCAATCGCTCAATACGCCGGAATTGAAGTGGGGGCCCCAAAAAACGACCTATGAATAGCCAGGGTCCCTGCCTTGGGGTATTCGAGGGGGGGGGTAAGGACGCACAAATCTTTTCCCCCCAACTGTTAGAGCTGGAAATAAGCACGATAGTGAATCATTCACTGGTTGGTGGGTCATGGTCCAACGCAATTTGATTTGGCACATGTGGGAAACACAACTATCCAATTACTAGGAATTACTTACGTAGATTCGAACTAATCTCCCCGGGTAGGATTCGAACCTACGACCAATCGGTTAACAGCCGACCGCTCTACCGCTGAGCTACCGAGGAAAGTGGTAGGGGATTCAGTCCCATACATACTCGAAGACCTCTGTTCTTCGAACCGCTTCTAAATCTGTAATACGTTAAGCTTTCCCCAACGTTTCGTGAGGTAAACTTCGTGTACACCCTAACTCCCATTATAGGAGGAGGCGGCGGCGATAGCAATCCCATTTGAATGGAAGGGTCCCCAAATCATGGGGGAGGGGGGGCAATCGATCGAGGTCGAGATCAACCCCACAAGCCCCCCACGATCTGTATCGATCAATCACCAATTAGTACTTTCTATTCCCCCCCCTCCAGGAGGCATAGTAGAATAGCCGCAGGATTCTCCTACCTCATAGAAAAAAGTAATATCTTTGAGGAATAGGAGGGACAAAAAGGGGAGAGATGGAGCTGGAGAAGATGAACAATAGTCGGGAGAAATGAACACGAATTGGAGCTTCGTGAAACGAAAGTAGCAGTTTACGGCAAGGGTGGGATCGGGAAATCAACAACTGACGCCGGCAAAATAATTCCAATTACTAACCCGAGTAGGTAGTGAGATATTCTGCCACTTTTTCCTTGTCGTATACCCTCTCCGCCGAGGAGACTTGATGCACCAGTTCCGTTGATAAACCCATCGATTACCCATTGATCGAAATAAGAAACCAACTTGCTGATAAGATTTACACCTCCGACGAAGCAGGTATTGTAGTAATAATCAATATAACCCCTATTTACGGACCAGTCTCTGATAGGAGATACGAAAGTATTTAATAAATTTACATTTATTGATTTGAATTTTTCAGAAACTTCTGTATCAGCGAGTTTATTGGTTTGTCCATAAGCCTTGAGAGAAATTAATAATCCAACGAAAGATAAACTGAGTGAAGGAGTTGAGCTTGTTAATATCTCCGTCAAATTTTCAAAATGTTTATTAGCTTCGGAAAAGGAGAAAATAGAAATCAGCCAGTCAAACAAAAGATCCAGACCAGTTCCCTTTTGAGTTGAGTCAACTCCGGCCAACCCGACAAATGCGGTGGGTATCGCCAAGGCAATCAAAGGTGATACCATACAAAAATTAGATTCTTGAGGGTATAGCAAGTTTCGTTCGGAATTATTTTGAATTGCCTTTCCACAAACAGGGTTCCCTTCGGGAGGACACAGGGTGACGAGGTTTCCTGCTTCTGCAACTCCACTTAGTTCCATATTTGCTGTAGATGTGACATCATTACTTGTTTGTTTAGTAAGTGATTCCTGTCGAGTCCCACCCCATAAAGTAATAATTTCTTCGGATGGGAAAAAATTATTGAAACTGACATAATTTACCTGATTAGCACGAAAATTTCCCTCGAAAGTGAGGAGGTAGATGCGAGACATGTAAAACGCGGTAAGTCCTGCTGTGGCAGAAGTTATTAATCCGAGATAGGGGGAGCGCAGCCAACTTTCTGCAATGATTAGATCTTTAGACCAGAAGCAGGATAGTGGGGGTATACCACACAAAGAGAGAGTTCCCGAGGGAGAGGTAGTTCCAGTAATTGGCATGCATTTTCGTAAGCCACCCATGAAAAACATATTTTGACTTCTAGTGGGAGAATATCCGACCACTTTTTCCATGGAATGGATAACCGAACCAGAGCCCAAAAATAACAAAGCTTTTGAGTAAGCATGTGTAATGGGATGAAACAAAGCAGGTCGAGAAGCACCGATACCCGAAGCTGGTACCATATATCCTAACTGAGACATGGTGGAGTAAGCCAAACCCCTTTTTAGATCTCTCTGGGCAAGAGCCAGCGTGGCGCCCAGCAAGGTTGTTACTCCGCCCACCCAAGAAATAATATGCATCGCCAGAGGCAATGTCGAAATGGGGTTGAAAATTCGAGCTATAAAGAAAATTCCGGCGGCCACCATAGTAGCTGCGTGGATGAGAGCCGATATGGGCGTAGGTCCCTCCATGGCATCTGGCAGCCATACGTGCAGCGGAAATTGGGCGGACTTGGCAACGGGACCTGGAAAAAGTAGAAGAGCAATTGCATTAGCGAGAATCGGATTGATGACACCGTTGCTATTCAATTCAAAAAATCAATCACACAATTCAAAGATCTCAGAACTACCTGTTATCCAGTAGACGCCTGATACACCCAACAACAACCCGAAATCCCCTATGCGATTCGTCACAAAAGCTTTTTGACAAGCGTTTGCGGCGCTCGATCTCGCAAACCAGAAACCTATCAGTAAGTAGGAACACATTCCAACTAATTCCCAAAATACGTAAATCTGTATTAGGTTCGGACTAAAAACTAAACCCAACATCGACGCGGCAAACAAACTTGGATAGGCATAAAATCTTGCGTATCCTTAGTCGTGACACATGTAACTATCGCTGTAAACCATCACTGAAATACCTACGGTAGTAACTAATATTGACATGGCAAGAGTAAGCGGATCAATCAAGAACCCTATTTTCAGACGAAAATCACTTTTTGGAATCCGAGCCCACAAATACTGCTGGATGGATTGAGTTGCAGCTTGTTGCTGAAAAAGAGCGGAGGATACAGACATAGCAGTGATTGACGAAAAAGTATTGAAAGTTGCGCACAGGCGCCGTAAGCTTCTCGTAGCTTTTGGAAAGAAAAAAGATAGAGATCCGGTCAAGCGAGAAGCCACCAACGGACACAGGGGAATGAAACAAGCATATTTGTTTGAGAGTTCCACGGGCGTATCAAATCCAAATTAAATTTGTTGTTGTTTTCAACTTCTTTTGGTTGGGAGTCGAAAATAAAAATCTAGTAACAGTATGAAATAGAATATATGTAAATGATAGAATTAGTGTTTAATTAGACAAAAAACTTCATATGTACACGTTTTTAGTTTCATGTTATAACAAAATGTAGAAAGATTGACAATATTGAGAGACTCCCGAGATACTTATTCAAGTCAGACAATTTGATTCTGAATGATTTTGCAAATCACCCCCTCGTTGCCTTTTAGTACTAAAAAAAAAACTGGAGAGATAAAAAGAGAAAATTGGCATGAATAAATATGCAATAATTGACATCGGCGGTAAACAACTCCGAGTAGAACAGGGAAGATTTCACGATGCTCGGCACTTCGCCCCGGTTCGACCCCTGCTTACGTCCAATATAAAAATATCGATAAATCGGGTCTTACTTATTCGTCGCGGATCTAGTATCAATTTTGGCTATCCATGGTTGAATGATGCAGTTGTCAGGGGCAGAATCTTACACGGTTGCTTCGGAAAAAAACTGGTTGTACAAAAGATTCATTCTAAGAAGAAAACATGACGAACTCTTGGATATAGGGAAGATATGACCCGATTCATTGTTGATTCCATCCATTTCGGTGGTAAAGACCTAAACAAATCTTAACTAGTTTTTCATATTGAGTCAATAGATACTTAGAAAATTGATGTAACAACATACAACTTTATTGGATTTTCCATTTCTCCCTGCTCGTGCTGATTTTTATTTAGTTCTTCTTATTATATCTATTCTATCGGTACGTATCAACGTAGTTCTAAGTTAGTTGTAAGGAAATACTAGATATATGGCAGTTCCTAAAAAACGAACTTCTGGATCTAAGAGGAAGATTCGTAATCACGTATGGAAAACTAAATCTGTAGGAGTGGCGTCAAGGGCCTTTTCCCTGGCCCAATCCGTCTTAACCGGTCGTTCGGGAAGTTTTTACTACGTGATGGAAAAAGTGGCGGAGAAGAAAAATCCCTATAAAAACTAGGAGTACTTTTTTCCCGTCATTTTTGAAAACGTATTTAAATCTAAATATATATATTTATATATATATAGATTTAGATAGATATTGGTAAATATAGATAGGTAGATATATGAAGTAAATGATTGTATAAAAAACTCCGAGACGCAAAGGGGTAAAATATGGCGCAAATTAGTACTGGTGTATTAAGATTGGCAAAAAAAAACCGACTTTGTAATATAGCCTCAATACTTGGTCAAAAATTTGAAGTATTATGTTTGACGGCTTTGACACTCGCCGGTAATGATTTACCCAATCACGTCTATGACATAAATAAATTTGATTAAAAAATATCGAACTCAACGGACAACGAGTTGAAGCGTGAAATAGGTTTGATATTGTACGAGTTAATGGCTAACTAGTTGATAACTGCTATTTCATTCCGACAGATGAGAACATACAAAAATCGGGGCAACAAGAAATAAATGAAGGACTCTACTTTTTTTCAAAGTATGGACGGGGAAACAGAAGTGACTATGAAAGAAGAAATAAGTAAAAAATACATCCTTTTTGTTTCCTCTTTTTTACGGAGTTTTTCCATGGGTACACTGCAGTTTCGTAAGCTGATGGAGGAGCAAAAGGTTTTCCATCCAAATCCAAATGCGTTTCAGTTTGTCAACTACTTATCTGGAAAAACAGCAAATATATATTATGACTTCCCCACACACCTAGTAACTCTATCTCGATTCGGAATAGCAGGATTCGAACCTGTGACCTCCATCACCCCAAGATGGCGCGCTACCAAACTGCGCCATATTCCGCTACATATGTACACATATATATATATATGTATGTCTCGCGTTATATGCTAGTGCTAGCGCTATTTTAACTTCATTAATTACTTATTTGTTAAATTGGTATTTTATCTGTTAGAATAATTTAATTCAAGAGAACCTCTATATCTCCCGCCACTTCGGTAGTAACTTGCCGACATACTTCCATATTTCCCGCAACTAGACGTTGACGTGCCATCCCAAACTGATATAGAATACCTGCATACTTACATATATATATATGTATATTTATATCCCTCCCAAGAAGCCGCTATGGTGAAACAGGTAGACACGCTGCTCTTAGGAAGCAGTGCCAGAGCATCTCGGTTCGAATCCGAGTAGCGGCATTAAAAAACTTTTTAACTTTCATATCCGTATTTATTAAATGGATAGATGAAAAAATATATATCGATCTATATATAGACTTTCTTTTTATAATACGGATAAGTATTTCATCTGGTTCATTATACTTCTCAAATCAATATAAATTAGTAAATAATTTCTAGTTGAGTTATAGAAACATTAATTTTATCCCTCCTCGTTTTTGTGCGAAAAAGAAAAGAAAGATATTATTTTGGTAGCAACTGATTTGAATTTGATCAAATCAGATTGGAATAATTTACCGGTCTCCCCTCATCACGACGTATACCTATACGGAACGCGCCTTCATCCAAATCTCATTTTTGATGCTTTTTTCTGCTACGCTGCTGAATCCGACCAATTTATTTTACGAATTTGATAAGTCAAATAGACTTGGCGGGAAGAGTATGATAATTGCTTTTCTCCGTACGACGGAATTTTCAGTAACCCGCTGGTTCCAAACTAGGCATCTACCACTGAGCAACCTGTACGAGTCATCTATGTTTCCTTCATGGAGCTTCTCTTTATTATACGTAATTCTGGAAGTCCGGAATCGGAATGGGTTGTTGGGCGCAATTACGGCGCCGGGTGCTATGCCGACTCACGCTTTTGCAACTTTAGGTCTTCCTGAAGAGATGCAGCAATCCACGTCTTTGGTACCTGCTTTGCAGTCTCATTGGTCGATGACGCATGTAAGTACGACGCTTTTGAGTTATGCAACCCTGTTGTGCGGATCTTTATCGGCAATATCTCTATCGAGTATTTATTACAGTAGAATAAGCAATTACCCTGTTTTCGATTCAAGACACAGTTGCAGTAAGTGTAGTACTTTACTAAACATTCGTAGCGGAACTGATGCACGGAGTTTTCTTCACCTACTACCCCCAAATTCAATAAAATGTCAATTAATTAATCGATTAGATAGATGGGCTTACCAAATTATAGGCTTAGGGTTCTCTTTATTAACCATTGGTATACTTTCCGGAGCGGTGTGGGCTAATGAAGCTCGGGGATCTTATCGGAGCTGGGACCCTAAAGAAACTTGGGCGCCAGTAACTCGGTCAATACATGCCACTTACCTTCATATTAGAATAACCAACAAGTGGATGGGGGAGGGGCCAGCTGCGGCAGCATCTACAGGTTTTTTTCTAGTTTGGGTTCGCTTCTTGGGAGTCAACTTGTTGGGTATTGGATTACATAACTACGGATGGCTGATGTAGAAGCAGTAGAATTGAAAAGTAATAAGTCGGAGATAAACACGTTTAATTCACCGGGTTTTCGGCTTCATTGGGTAAGCAGAAGAAAAATTAGTGGGGAAAATAATTAAAAAGAGGGGGGACAAAAACAAACATTTAATAGATGGGCAGGAAGTAGCTGCATCCACTTTTTTGTCTGTTTCTGTTTCCCCATCCCAGTCTATTTTCATTCGTACTAGCGATTCCAAGCATAAACAGTTGGGAAATGACAATCGTGTCGCGTAGAAGTAGTTCTGGCGCGGCTATAATTGGCGAGCCTATCTACCAAGTAGAAACCGAAAACCAAATAAATTTTTTTCGTATCAAATTGTTGATAATGTAGAATTATTGATGATCTTGTAATTTCTTTGAGTTGGGTCCACTCCTACCCCCTACTTCACGCCTGAATATGAAAACAATATTGAGAACACTTCACTATTCCGTAGAGGTAAAATTAGATTTGGATACGAACCGATACCTAGTACTGGTGGGAAGAGGCGGGTCAAGGTGAATACCTCCCTCGGACCAAAATCAATTAAATAAGGATTTGATTCATTGGACAACTTGTAACCATAAAACATTCGGCGTAACATGGATAACAAATAGATGGAGGCTAATACTGTACCAGTTGCTTCTAGCACCGTAATTTCCGCTTTAAATAAAAATGAGTATTGCTTGTTGGTAACAACTCCCAAAAATACCAATAATTCCGATGCAAAACCACTCATTCCTGGTAATGCAAGAGATGCCAGCGAGAACGCGCTAAACGTGGTAAATAGTTTAGGCATCGGAGTTGCTATTCCCCCCAATTCATCAAGAAGGGGAGTATGCGTCCTGTCGTAGCAAGTACCTGCGAGGAGAAGTAACGCCGCGCCAATTAAGCCGTGAGAAATCATTTGCAATATGGCTCCGTTAATACCCGCGTCTGTTAGGGAACCAATTCCGATGGCTACAAAACCCATATGAGAAATTGATGAATAGGCTATCCTTCTCTTGAGATTACGCTGACTCATAGAAGCTAGAGAAGCATATACAATCTGAATTGCTCCGAGCAATATCAGCCATGATCCAAGGAAAAGATGTGCATGAATCAGTAACTCCAAATTGATTCGAATCAGCCCATATCCTCCCATTTTTGATAATACCCCAGCTAGTAACATGCATGTGCTGTAATGTGCCTCTCCATGAGTGTCTGGCAACCAGGTATGAAAGGGGAATACCGGTAATTTCACCGCATAGGCAATTAAAAAGCCTAGGTAGATAGCAATTTCCAACGAGATGGGGTATGATTTACCCATTAAAACCTGGATATCGAAAGGAGGTACCCCGTTTCCATAAAAACTCAAGGTTGAGGCTGCTACTAGAAGAAAGATGGAGCCGCCGGCTGTGTATGAAACAAATTTCGTGGCCGAGTATGGACGTCTCTTCCCACCCCATAGGCATAGAAGTAAGTAGACTGGAATTAGTTCCAGCTCCCACATGAAGAAAAAAAGCAAGATGTCGCGGGAAACAAACAACCCAATTTGGCCACTATACGTAACTAACATCGAAGAATAAAATAGCCGTGTATTACGAGTGATCGGCCAAGCCGCTGGGGTTGCCAAAGTAGTTATAAAACCCGTAAGTGAAATGAGACTCATGGAAAGTCCATCAATACCTAATCTCCAATGGAAGTGGATGGAGTTTATCCAGTTGGACGTTTCTATTAACTGGATGGATTGGGAATCAAATTGAAGGTGGCAATGGAAGATATAAGTAATCAGTGAGAATTCCAATATGCAAATGCCCGGGGTATACCATCGAATAATTCTGTTTCCATCACGAGGCAGAATTGGAAGCAAGAAACTAGCAAGAATTGGAAAGAGAACGATCGTTGTTAGCCGAGGTACATTACTCATCATGAATAAAAAATAATTTTTGATACGGGGGAAACGGCGTGGGCCAATTATGACGACTCATACCCGGACTTCGCAGTCTTGAAGCTTCGAGTACGAGTCGAAATAACTTAATAATTAATTTTTACTGTTTAATTAGCTAACTAGTAGGCTAAACCCATACTGCGGGTCGTTTCAGCCCCTAGGTAGACACGTACACTCAAAAAATCTGTTGGACAAGCAGATTCACATCTTTTACAACCCACGCAATCTTCTGTTCTAGGAGCGGAGGCTATCTGATTTGCCTTGCACCCATCCCAGGGTATCATTTCCAACACATCCGTAGGACATGCCCTTACACACTGGGTACAACCGATACACGTGTCATATATTTTCACTGAATGTGCCATTGATTTCACTTACTCCTATTGAATTCGTATACCAATTTTTCTTTAGTGAAAGAGTTGAGATAAAACTTTTTTCCCCTTGTCCCTTGCGCGATTACGTATTTTTCCTACCAAACAAAATATTTCCACCTACTTCCAAAACCATCTAATCATATTACATTTTTTCTTCTCTTTTTTATTTTTGAAAACTTGTTCCCTTTATTTAAAAAAATAAGTTAACTACTTCCGAAATACAATGTAGAAAGAGGTATCGAAACAATTTGACAGATGGGGATACTCTAGTTGAACAAAAAATCAATTAGATTGGCAAAATCAATTTATGTACTTATCAATCACCATTTTAACAAATTAAACTGATCGATACGAGTAGATCTCCTATTTCGCTGAAGAGAAAGGGCAATGGCTAACCCAGTGGCGGCTTCGGCAGCCGCAACGGCTATCACGAATATTGTAAATATCTCTCCCCCCGCTTGCCTATTGTTAAAAAAATTTGAAAATGTAATAAAATTTATATTAACCGCATTAAAAATTGACTCGAGACTCGTAAGTGCCCTAACCGTATTTCTACTCGTAATTAAGCCGAAAAATCCGACGCACAAAGGGTAAGCACCTAAAATTAGTCCGTGTTCAAACGTGATTTATTAAAGTCCTCCCCAAAAATGTTGGTAAGTCAATTGTTCTCACAACCTCTTTTCTCCCATCTCCAGTCGAGGGGATTAGGGTTAATCAGAAAAGTGAAGAATTTTTACGAGGTGTTGAAAAAGATGACTCCTTGTCAGTTGCAATTGTGTCTTCGTCACGCGCTGGGTTAATTGCTCCCACCAAAGCAACTAGAAGAAGTATCGAAAGAAGCTCGAACGGAACTAAGAACTCACTCAGCGATTTATGCCCGAGTTGGTGAACGTCAGTCCTGGGTGTATTTGACGAAAGAATCTCCAATTGATTGATGAAATTTCTATCAAACCATTTTGTATTACGAATCGTATTAACCAATACCAAAAAGAGGACTGCACAAGTTCCTGAAACGGTGAAGTACCCCACGCCCCGAGTGGTAGAATCGGATCGCATCGGTTCGTTGGTAACCATTACAGCAGACATAATTAACACATTTATAGCTCCTACATAAACAAGCGGTTGTGCGGCAGCTACGGAATCAGCATTCGATACGAAGTATGATAAGGATATACGGGTGAAAACCGACCCCGAGGAAAAAGCAGAATGAGCCACATTGGCAAATGATACTGTGCCCAAACTTCCTAGTGAAATACCCGATTCTATTAGTGACAAAATAAATTTATGAATTAATTCAGATAGATTCGTTGGACACAACTACTTCAATATTTTATGAAATTTCTACCTCTACTTCATAATCGTTCTTTTTATTTTTTCCTGGTTGTGAATAACCAAAACAATTAATTGACCTTCCAGAAAATCCAATTAATTTATAGGTGATTAATTAGTTATTAAGTTTTTCATCCTCAAAACTTTTGGGTAAATAAGTTGACGAAGCCGAAACCACTTGAATTGAAACGTCTTGGGATGTGGAAATAGGTAAACGTCCCAAAGCCGTTTGATCGTGATTTAGTTCGTGACGATCGTAGCTGGAAAGTTCATACTCTTCAGTCATTGACAAGCAATTGGTTGGGCAGTATTCGACACAGTTTCCGCAAAAGATGCAAACTCCGAAATCGATGCTATAGTTTTTCAATCGTTTTTTCTTGATGTCCTTCGTCAGGATCCAATCTACGACCGGCAGATTGATCGGACATACCCGGACACGAACTTCGCAAGCAATACATTTGTCAAATTCAAAATGGATGCGTCCACGAAATCGTTCGGATGATAAAATTTTTTGATACGGATATTGGATAGTTATGGGTGAACGATTTGAGTGATCTAAAGTAACCGCAGAGCCTTGACCTATGTATTTCGCGGCTTCTACAGCTTGTTGCCCATAACTTCGAAATTCAATTAGTGTGGAAAACATAGAATGGATGAACCCAATTTGCTACTTGTTTCTAGTACAGATAAACTTATATGTACAGGAAAAGAAACAAACAGCATATTTGTTTCTCTTCTCCTTTATTAGATTAAACAGATTTGACTTGAGCTGAAACTGAAGTGAAGGAGGTTAGCTTATTAGCAAAAGTTGAAACGAAGCTGTCGGCAACAAATTTCCTAAGGCAATAGGCAAAAGAAATTTCCATCCAAGATCTAGTAATTGATCTATTCTTACTCTAGGCAAAGTCCATCTTGTTAAGATGGAGATAAATATAAATAAATAAGATTTTGATAATGTAGTGATGATGCTCACCCCTGGCCCCAGCACGTCGAACGACTCACCGCCAGAATTCGAGGGTGAAAAATCTAGTCCAATATTTTCGAGGAAAGGAATTGAAGAATCCCATCCACCCAAATATGAAATTGTTACAAATGGCGAGGAAGCCAATGGATTTGAGTGAGAACCGACATAAGATAGACCAAATTTTATTCCTGAATATTCGGTTTGGTAACCTGCTACCAGTTCCTCCTCGGCTTCCGGCAGATCAAAAGGCAGCCTTTCGCATTCTGCTAGTGACGAAATGAAAAATGCTACGAACCCTACGGGCTGACGCCACGAATTCCATCCGAAAGAACCATATTTAGACTGCGTTTTCACTGTATCAACCGTACTCAAGCTACCGGATAGGGGTAGTCGGCGGCGACCTCCGCCTCTAATCCAAAACCGTACATGAAATTAGGGTTTCATACGGCTCCTCATCAATTTCATAGAGAAGTATTAATGACGCATGGTCGTCATCTGCGGCTGAAATAAAAATCACCAACTCAAATTGATGGGATTCCGTTTGCCATGACAAGGCAATTGCTTCTGAATCTATCCCAACCTCATTTATTTTTTCTTCCAAATTGCGACCTGTTGCAAAACTTCCCAAGTTCAACATATATCTTTGCCATCCCTGAATAAAGAAAGATGAAATTAATTTTAGTTCCATCTGGAGATAAGATAAAAGGAGAAATCAGATCGACTAGTTCGGCAATGTGCCTGTTGCAACAAGCTACAGGCTAAAGCTGGAAGAAGTTCATACTTGATTTTCTGATCACCAAAGCTGTTCTGTTATAAGGGTTACTTCGTTCCAAACAGTTATCATCGCAGTGAACAGGACTATACTCGAGACTGAAATCTTTTGGATGCACTACTCAGCCGTCCCTACCAAGACTGAGGTTATCTCATGTGCGAAAACACTAGGATAAGTAGATAGAAATTTTCAATTTTCAACCCTTAGTGCTCTGGTTGCCCCTCCTTTCTATTACAACCCTCTCTGCTTAGCAAATCTCTTGCGCATATTGGTGTTTCTTACTGCTCACTTCCATCTAATCCTGAAGGAAGGCGGAAAACGAATACCTGCATCCCCGCGTCAGGCCTGGATGGAGCCTAGACCTGGGGTGTGAGCCGGCGTTCAATTCACCGCTCGGATATGCTTTTACGCCCGTACATGGGGTATGGGGTTTGAACCCGTAACTGCGAAAACGCCGTTTGATCTCACCCAACTAACTATTTGGTCTATTACTTAATAATACTTTTAATATACTTACTAATATTTAGTAAGTTTTAACTTATTACTAATGCTTAGCGAATCGCACGTAGGGCTACAGACGATATACACAAGGCCAGGGGTATCTCGTAACTGATAGATTGGGCAGCAGCCCTAGGACCACCTAAAAAGGAGTATTTGTTATTTGAGGCGTACCCTGCAATAAGAAGACCCAAAGGTACGATGCTTGAAACAGCGACCCAGAAAAAAGCACCTATACCCAGATCAGATAAAACGATATTTTGGTCGAAGGGTATTACCAGGTAACTTATTAAGACTGGTGTGACTACAGCGACTGGTCCGGTGATAAATAACCAAGCATCACCTTTGGATGGAATAATATCTTCCTTTAACAGAAGTTTGATTCCATCTGCTAAAGGTTGAGTAATTCCCAACGGACCCGCATATTCCGGTCCAGTACGTTGCTGTACCCCCGCAGAAACCTTTCGCTCGAGCCACACGATTACTAATACTCCTGTCACGACTCCCGCAACTAAAGTGAGAGTAGAAACTAGAATCCAAATTGATTCAAAGGAAGTTGTTGCAAACCCCAACTCATTAAATAGTTGAACTAATTGTTTCCTGTAAATTTCGATATGAGTTGCCATTTCAGCGATCAACCTCTCCCATAATAATGTCTATACTACCTAATATTGTCATAATATCTGCGAGCTTCATTCCTTTTATCAATTGAGGAAGAATCTGCAAATTTATAAAACCGGGTGGACGAATCTTCCATCTCCAGGGAAAAACGCCGCCATCTCCAACCGAAAAGATTCCTAATTCTCCCTTGGGAGCTTCTACTCTTACGTAATGCTCCTGTCTAGGCAACTTGAAAGTGGGAGAAGATTTCTTGCCAACAAATTGGTAATTGAAACTACCCCAGTCTATTTCTTTTCCCTGCTGGACGAGACGTCGACCCTCCAAATTTTCATATGGACCTCCTGGAAGAAGTTTCAGCGCCTGTTGAATGATATTGATTGATTCCTTCATTTCATCAATTCGCACCAAATAACGAGCTAACGAATCTCCCTCCTCTTGCCACCTAATCTGCCAATCCGGGTTATCGTAACATTCGTAGTGGTCAACTTTGCGAAGATCCCACTGAACTCCCGAGGCCCGTAATACAGGTCCAGACAAACCCCAACTGATAGCGTCTTGTCTGCTGATAGAACCTACCCCCGTTACCCGTTTCAAAAAGATAGGATTCCTAGTAATTAGCCGTTCATATTCATGAATTTTTGGGAGGCAATAATGACAGAAGTCTAAACACTTGTCTACCCATCCGTAAGGCAGATCTGCGGCAACTCCTCCGATGCGAAAGTAGTTATGCATCATTCGCATACCGGTAACAGCCTCGAGCAAGTCGTAAATCATTTCCCTTTCTCGAAATATATAAAAAGGTGGAGTTTGTGCACCAATATCTGCCAGGAACGGCCCAAGCCACAACAAATGCGAAGCTATTCGGCTCAATTCGAGCATAATTACACGTATATAGCTAGCTCTTACGGGGATTTGAATATTTGCCAATTTCTCTGGTGCATTGACCGTTACTGCCTCGGCAAACGTAGTGGCTAAATAATCCCACCTTGTTACGTACGGAAGGTATTGCAAAATTGTCCTGTTCTCAGCAATTTTCTCCATTCCCCGATGCAGATATCCCAATATTGGTTCGCAATCAGCAACATTTTCGCCATCTAAGGTAACAACAAGCCGAAGGACACCATGCATAGATGGATGATGAGGGCCCATGTTTATTGTAACTGGATCCAATTCTTTAAGATGCATACCCGTGAATTACTTCCTCTCCAGTAAATATCACAGGATCTAGCTTCGCCGGAAGAAGCTGCACCGACTATGACACGTCGAAATATCAAACCTCTGCTCAAAATTTAACGCCCCTTTAAACCCCGAATACCCAAATTTTTTACAACTTCGGTATAGAGAGCTGTATTCTCATCGGATAAATAAATTGAAAGACGCCTACGTTTACCGAGTAATTTCCGCAAACCTCTTTGGGATGAGTAATCTTCGGAGTGTGATTCCAAATGGGAGGTTAGTTTTAAAATCTGACGAGTCAAATAATGAATTTGGGAAGCGGTGAACCCAGTATCTCTGCTCCCACCGACTAGCTGCGCGTCAATAGATTTATGTTTATCCGTAGTAGTAATGATAATAATTACGATTGATTGCTCCATCTCAAATCGATTATAAGCTGTTTAGTCAACAGTTGCAGCAATAGCGCCTTGGACGAAACAAAGTCCAATTTTTTTAAGTGTGATGCACAGTAAGTACCGCGTCAAGTAGGCATGGGTATCTACGCTTCATCTACGGGCAGTCATAGCTTTTGTCACGATTCATGTTATATCTACCGTGCAATTAATTGGAAATACCTCCGTTTCGGCAATTCCAATTAATTGCACATCTGTCAAAATCTTTGTTTTGTGCTTCATACCCCTTCACTCTTGTTAATTCCGAATAATGGGATACATACGAATTTTAAGTGTTGTGAATCGGCTTCCGGTAGTAATGTTGAAGCATAATCTACCGGTGCAGGCTATTTCCTCTAAACGGTGGCTGGGCCATAGAAATCGTTTAACTTTCTGAACTTCCCTTAGCTCCGAAGGCTCAGATTCTTCGCTACTGCGAGTCCGTTCAATTTTCGAGATAGGATCAAATGTGGAATCAAAGTAGTGCGCTCCCAGTTTCGTAGGCCTCGACATTAGCAGAGATCGGAGGAATCGAAATTCCCGACGACGTCGCGGAAGCAGGAGGTCTCCGATGTTATAAGTGTGAGACTGTTTCTTGTTTACTTCTGTGGCTACAAGTGACAATTTAGAGATGTAGGTATCACTATATATTTTTCTGTATATCCGTTTCTTGACTCTGTTTTTCAACCTAGACTTGAATTTTAACAAGGGATTAATTATTTTGTATACCAAATTTTGGTCATCAAATAATATTGGTAGACGATGAGCTGAAAGGATAGACAAGTCATAGAAAAGACCAAGTTTCGTTGTTGCGTTGAAATATAGGTCTAATAGCTCCGAATCCACACGGGTATTCGCGCAAAGTGTGACGAGATCGCGGTCATCTCCCAACATTCTTGCGAGAGCTGTTAGGCTTCTCAAATTTTCTAGTTTCACTTCAGACTTCCATTTCCACCGAAATAGGTAGTCTGCATCTTCCCTTTCATCTAGCATTACTTCGTACAGTTCATCGGATACTTTTTGGAATCTACGACTTATATCTGGTGCTATGCCATATGTAGTATTATCCCTCAAAATAGGATCTCCTGAACTCCTCCGTTTTTTCCTAAAAAGCCCTTTTGTTCTTGCAAAATCTGTAACTAGCCACGGCATCAAATCAAACTTAGAGTTAAATTTGATCTTTGAATCGGAAGTGCGGAAGTAGGAGAATCTATTCATCCCCCTCCCCCTTACTTTAGTCACTTCCGAAATACGATTTTCACGGCGAAATCTTTGCGCGGCAGCATCTCGTCGGATGGAAATTTTTCGCATATCTCCATTTCGTACAAAATCAATGAGAGCTTGTAATAGATATCTACGTTTGCGAAGCCTACTTAGATTTCTAATTCGATCCCTAAGTAAGGGTTTTTTGGCATATATAGAATAATTGCGTAATTCACCTCGAAGGACGCGGCATTCTCGTTCATTCGCAACTTTTCTTTTGATATCGCCGAATTCGTTCAAGCAGTCGGAACTAATTCTCCATCTGTAGGGTGCTACGTCGCGCCACAGTGTTAGTGGCAAGTTGTATTCGGAAAAGCAATCCAACCATTTATTCCAATTACTGGCGTCTAGATCACATAACTTCCCCAAAAATCCCCATTCTTCTATGCACTTCAAAAACTGTTCACTGAAAAATTCCTTTGCAATTTTACTAGTCGCATTATCAAACGAGATATCTGCGCAATTACTTATTTCACCTGAGCTTGAAGTAATTGAGTCGTACCCAATTGAAAATCTGAAAGAATCTACCGAATAAGCCAAAGATTGCTCAGACTGATAGGAGGTTGATTTACCACTCGGACCCCCGCCGTTTTCAAACCCTTCCTCAAGATTGCCCTTGCTATCAGCCACCAGCAAATTCAGATTTAAGTTTTTCTTCACGCCGAGATCCCAAATACTGCTGTAGAGATAAGCTTGGGGTAACCATTGAATTTTTCCAAACCGTGACAATCTATTTTTTGATCTGGAGAGAATTAACTCTGTTTCCCGAATAGTGATGTTAATTACTTCCAACAGTTGCGCGCGCAACGCGACAAGTTCGTTAAAGTAATAATAGAAATCTCTGTTAATTTTTAGATAAGATATCGATGTAACCAAAAGTGACTTCTCGATTGCTTCTGTAACGAGTATATATAGCTTCAAGGTCATTTCTTTAAAACCCGTTAATCCTTCCTCGTCGAATTTTATAAAATTGGCAAGGTCTGTATCCTTCAACTTGTAATCTAAAGTTAATTCACCAACTAGAGCTGTTTCAATGTCCGGTTGATCTAGGTCAACCCCTCCGTTTAACGGATTTGTGAATCCGGTTACGTACTTATTCGCCTCAAATTTATTATCCATTGATTTTTGAGTAACTAGTTGCTTACTAATATCACTAGCTAGTTGCACTTCCTTGCCGACGTCAATGGATTCCCCATTTCCTTCTCCAATAAAATTTAAATTCAACTCTACTATTTCATCTGTATTGCCGGTAATTATAGGACGTATCCGAGCATTAGAAGTTGGGACGGAATCAGCTGAGACTCTTCCGACCCTAGGAAACAGGTTGAAACCTTTTAATAACATGAAACTTGGTTTCAATATTTTTCCCAAATTCAATTTGGAATCAGCAAAACGGTAGACTTGCTTGGTTCCCAGTGAAAAACCTTCCCTGCAAGTTCGAATCAGTTTCTTTCTCACAGGCCTCCAGAATGGAGGTTGTTTTTGGATACTTCCAAAAGGTATATCTGTCTGATATCCTAAAGCAGTTAAATAAGTGAATCTAGGCCTATTTCGTTTCAACCTCCGTTTTTTATTTGATTTTTGATCCCTAATAAAGTCCGCTTTAATATGGTTCTTCCGAGGAGTCAGTCGTTTTTTATTCCCACCGGAATGCCAGGGCTTCAGCCGAAACGGATATACAACCTTTATTTGGATACCTTCTCTCAGCCAGCGGGGGGGGAGTTGATCCTGCGAAAATTCCTCACCGTCAAACGTGCAATTAATGTGAATTTCCTTTTTCCATTTTGTCCAGTCTTTATTCCATTCGGAATTTTGCCGAAGCAATATACGGCCAATAGTTTTAAAAACTATAAGTACGGGTAGCTTTATAAACTTTCTAAATCTCGATTGAAAAACCAGCATGTAGCCTCTTCCATTGTGAATGGGACCTATGTCTGATCTAGCCGCTACAGCTGAACGAGCAAGTTTAGACTGACTTGAAGTTTTCTTCGTCAACGAGGAAGTAGGTAATTGCTGCCCAAATTGGGGACCCGTGATCTTTTCCGAGCCGGTAAACAATTTTCCGGTCTTCGAACCCGTTAACTGCTCAACGGGTAATTGAAGTAAAATTGGTATTTCCACTAATCTAAGGAAAAAAGACGAACGCACTTTTTCCTGAAGTGTTTTCCAGAGCAATGTCTTTCGTCTCCTGGACCGCATGGACCCCTTCAAGAATTTTCGACGGAAATCCGAGATTCTTGCATATCGTTTCACTAATTTCACTAATTTCGTTGCTCTGGGTTTTCCCTTTGCAAAGGTGAAGCCAACATTACGCAATTTCCTGTGACGGATATCTCCATCTGCTCCCGGAAAATCAAACTCAGTATCGAAATAAAGTTCGTTATTCCGAGCTAGATTTGCACTCAGATCCTCGATTTTGTGAAGTGTGCGCACCCCTCTCTTTGGTTTTGGGGGGCATTTGCGGCTGCTCATCACAAATTTATTTGATAAGAAAATTCGATCAAATTTGTAGCAATTCTCTTCTTGTTTCAGATAGGTCAAAAATAATGCTCGATCTTCGGGATCCAAGTTCATTATTTCTCCCCAAGTGACAACGGGTCCGGACGGAGATTTTATCTTCTTGAGAATCTTTTGTACGTCATAGTCGTACAAAACTCTGTTTTTGAACATAAATTGGAACATACGTTGAGCTTTTGCTGGCAAAGTTTCCCACGGTAGAGGATTCCTGTTTCCCTGTCTCAATTTACTATTACTCAAAGAAATACAATCCTCGATTAAATTCTTTTTAGTTATAGCGGCATCTCTTCCCCTTTTCGCTTTTTCCCACGTCTCTAACTCAGTCCAATGCCATCTGGTCAAAGCCAACTCATCTCCCGTTAGAAATGTTTGCGGGACCGGAATCCGACCATGTAAATTACCCACGAAAGGGTCGTAGACGTGGGGTACTCTTCTCTTATTCCCAGCTACCAATCGAATTTTTCTTTCCATCGCTTTCGAAAAGAGAGACCCAGTATCCAATAATTTGACTCGATCTATTACTTCCTTTTGAAAAATTTTATTTTTTATTAATTTTTGTAAAATCCAGCCCCGGTATGAGCGATAGGTACCCGCAAACCTATGAGACCCCAATAAAGATCTCTCCAATTATTTTTCAAAAATTGACAAACTGGGCAACGCCGCGATGCATAATCTCTGCTTCCCATCAGTTAAACACTTCTCGAATAAATATGTAGATGTTTTTCCCTCGTAAAAGCTGCTATTTATATCGGATCGGCTATTTCTGATGAATCGATTACCTCGATTCCCTCTAGAGGGATCGAAAAAAGAGGTAGGCCACGGCTTAAAAAACCACCATAAAAAATCTGGGTACTCAGCAATTTCCCAAAAAGACATTTCTTTATCATGGGATTCATTCATAAACTTCATGGTCCAAAAAGACACCGGAGCTCTACCCAGATAAATCAACGCGTTTACTACAAAAACAATACTAAAAGTTGAATAGAGGGCACGTTTTACCAGTAAATATATTATTGGTGAATCCTTTTTCACGCGAGTCATAAGTAGTTTGGACAAGTAGCTGAACGCTACGTGACCAGTTAACCAACCTAAGAAACTAGTTGTTACAAGTAGTAAATTATTGCTGTGGCGAAAGAGAAGCAGGTGGGTTAGTCTTGCCAACACGGGATTCGGTAGTAAAATGGGATTCAAAATTTGAAACAGGAAGCTATTGGAAAATAAACTAACTACTCGCCAATCGCGCAACGAGGTGACGGGACGCAGACTCTGATAATTAGGTAAGTCGTTAATTGTCAGACAAAATACAACCATGTAAGGTATTGCAACGATAGTTAATAGATGTGGCTTTGATAGCAACATATAAATTGGTGAACAATATATTGACACCGTAGTTGCTATCTGCGCCAGCATCAAACCACACAAAGACGCGAGACCACCGATATTTCCCTCCAAAAGAAAGGATCTGATACATAAGATTTGAGAAGGTCCAACAGGTAGTGTAGCAAGTAAACCATAGTATAGGCCAAAAAGTATGTAAGGACTCATCGATTTCAGTCCAGTTAGTGACAAAGTATTCAATATGTTTGTATTCATTGTAGTATTTTCGATATACGGAATTGTTGTCCCGCTTGCTTCCAAACCCTCACACTTTTCCTTCCTGATGTAGATCCTTTAGTATTCCCCATCTCAATATCCACTCTTCCAACGCTCGCAGTGTCCATACCGTGTATATTATACACACGAATGTGAAGTAATACAAATGGTTTTAGAAGATCAATTATAGATTTGGACCGCAAACTTGACCAGAGGGGTTGGGTTTTATTTCCTTAATCACAAAATAAAAAAAAAAAAAAAAGAGGAACTAATGAAATGAATAAGTTTTTCGATTAAGAACTTTTATAGATGACTATATATATAACTCTTCATAATGATTAATTACTTATAATTTCTAACAATTACTTTGTTGATAACAGCTTAATTAGATATCCACTGGCTGTCTCGATAAGCTACGGCAGCCTGATATAGAATCATTTTTACGTCGCAATGGACGAGTAACTAGCTCGAGAGCGTCTCTCGCATTAACAAATCCATGAATTTGCGCAAATGTGAATTCAACTGACCATTTGGTATCTATATCTCTAGCTTCCAAGGGATTGGCGTGGGCCATTCCAGTAATTGCCAAGTCAGGTTGTAGCTCATGCATACGCTGCACCTGACTGTAGTTGTCAGGTTTTTCAACAATACGGGGCGTGGGCTTCTTCATCTTCTCGCAAGTATGTTGCAAAAGCAATAGCTCAGCAGCTTGATATCGCCTATCCATATAGGGAATACCTACTTCGTAAACAATCATTCCGCGTCGAATTAAAAATCTTGCTAGAGAAATTTCTAATAGATTATCTCCCATGAAAAATACGGATTTACCAGTTATTATTTCGAGGTAATCACTAAGATTTTTCCATATCTGATTCTCTCTTTCTTCCAGGCCATCTGGTTTTACATCAAATACTGAACAAATTTTTTCGATCCAAGCGCGTGTTCCATCGGGACCGATGGGAAAAGGCGCCCCGATCAACCGGCATTTCCTCCGACGCATTGGTGCTGTCGCCGTTCGGCTCAGGAAGGGATTCACTCCGCAAACGTAGACGCCTTCGCCTAAAGCGGGGAGTTCGGTGTATTTTTGAGAGGGTAGCCAACCCGATACAGAAACAGACTGACGTCTCGATTCCAAATTCAGTTGAGAAGCTACACTCGAAGGCAAAGATCCAAAAAGTACTGAATTACATCTATTTAACTTACCCTTCCCGTCAAAAAATTTATTGTTTGGAGCAACGTCAACCGCCCTACGTTGGTCTGTGGTGCGATGATTATATTCTGGACATCTATGTGTCGTGGCAGCCAATGCAGTATCTTCCCCCTGGGTGAAAGCGTGGTCCAACCCATTTGCCCGTGCAACTACAATTGGTATTCCGAGTTGCTTTTCTAATTTGGGTGCTATGCCCTCCAAATCCATTTTTATTATCTCTGTGGTACAGGTGCCGATCCAAATAATGACACTGGGGTTCCTATCGTTTTTTATTTGCAAACAAATTCTTTCTAATTCCTTTTGATCATTCAACTGAGCTGAAATGTCTCCCTCTTCTGATTCTGCCATTGCGTAGCGAGGTTCTGCAAAAATCATGACTCCGAGAGCATTTTGCAAGGAGTAACCGCGAGTTTTTGTACCTACTACTGAGAAAAAACTATCTTCAATTTTTTGGTATAGCCAAGCTACGCAACTAATAGGGCAGAAGGTGTGATAATTACCAGTTTCGCACTCGAAGGTAGGAATCTCAAGAGTCTTCATGAAAGTGTTTCCTTGGAGAAGTGTAGGTTTATATGTATGTATACGCAAAGACGCAGCCTCCTCGGTATCGAATAATCGTAAAACCAAGTGGAGTATCTTGTTGATCATTTCGAGTCTTTTTCTTCTTTTCGGAATTGGGATTTAAATAAAAGTCGGAAAGTAAACTAAATAATTCCCTATCTGGAATTTCTCGTGGTACGACTCCCTCCGGCTTAGATAGAGTCTAATCCGCTATATTTGAATGAAAATCACAAACAAAATTCAGATTTGGTTGGCATTCAGCCGTTTCAAATAAAGTTTTTCCCTTTACCCTAGAAACACGAATATCTTCGACTAAAGGTAATACCTCGAGTACGGGCATAGGACAAGCTTCTACGTATTTGTTAATTAAGTCTCTTTCAGATGTTCGGTTTCCCACTAAACCGGCTAGTCGTAAAGGGTGGGTATGCGCCTTTTCCCTGACCGAAGCGGCAATGCAATTTGCTGCAAAAAGGGCGTCGAATCCATTGTCCGTTATAATAATACAGTAATCCGCATAATTCAGTGGAGCAGCGAAGCCCCCGCAAACTACGTCTCCCAAAACGTCAAATGAAATAATGTCGTATTCGTAAAAGGCGTTTGATTCTTTCAATGGCTTTACCGTTTCTCCTACGACATATCCCCCGCAGCCCGCTCCTGCAGGGGGTCCGCCAGCTTCAACGCGATCTACCCCGCCATAACCCCTATGTATTACATCTTCGGGCCACACATCTTCATAATGATAATCTTTTGATTGTGGAGTATCTATAATTGTAGGTATTAGGAATCCCGTAAGGGTAAAAGTACTATCATGTTTGGGGTCACACCCTATTTGCAGAACCCGTTTTCCCCGTCTAGCTAAAGCTATCGATATATTGCAGCTATTGTTCATCTTCTCCAGCTCCATCTCTCCCCTTTTTGTCCCTCCTATTCCTCAAAGATATTACTTTTTTCTATGAGGTAGGAGAATCCTGCGGCTATTCTACTATGCCTCCTGGAGGGGGGGGAATAGAAAGTACTAATTGGTGATTGATCGATACAGATCGTGGGGGGCTTGTGGGGTTGATCTCGACCTCGATCGATTGCCCCCCCTCCCCCATGATTTGGGGACCCTTCCATTCAAATGGGATTGCTATCGCCGCCGCCTCCTCCTATAATGGGAGTTAGGGTGTACACGAAGTTTACCTCACGAAACGTTGGGGAAAGCTTAACGTATTACAGATTTAGAAGCGGTTCGAAGAACAGAGGTCTTCGAGTATGTATGGGACTGAATCCCCTACCACTTTCCTCGGTAGCTCAGCGGTAGAGCGGTCGGCTGTTAACCGATTGGTCGTAGGTTCGAATCCTACCCGGGGAGATTAGTTCGAATCTACGTAAGTAATTCCTAGTAATTGGATAGTTGTGTTTCCCACATGTGCCAAATCAAATTGCGTTGGACCATGACCCACCAACCAGTGAATGATTCACTATCGTGCTTATTTCCAGCTCTAACAGTTGGGGGGAAAAGATTTGTGCGTCCTTACCCCCCCCCTCGAATACCCCAAGGCAGGGACCCTGGCTATTCATAGGTCGTTTTTTGGGGCCCCCACTTCAATTCCGGCGTATTGAGCGATTGGAATGAGCGAATCAATCAGTCATCTGGGGAGAGGAGTAAATCCACAATTTTCTGAAATATAGGATCTATTCCAAGCGTGGTGTTGAAAAGCTGTTTTGCAAAATCCCTACGGAATAAGCTATTGCTTCCTCTCAATCTTATTTCTAAGCAGAAAGACTCATAAAAGACTCATATAAGAAATGGTCTTCAGTTCCTTAACCATTTAAGATGTTGCAATAAAATGATTTGTATCAGTAAAAGGAAAATATAGACCTTCCTTTTACTGATTTGGCTTCTAATTATATTGCTAGAGATCTAGACAGAATGAGGGGTATCTAAGATTTGTTCTATGAACTTTCATGAAAAAATTGTTTCGTCGCCCGATCCAGTGACGCCCCACCAAACCAGAACGGATTGAATAGATGTTAATAAATTTCAAGCAACATATTATAGATAAGAAAGTCCTGAAATGGGCAACGGTTTCGCCTCATCCATTTGTTTCTGTGAACCAGAAGCCTAAACCGAATAAATCGCTCCGGGAAATCTTCTGCTACCACGTAGGAATCAAAGCGAGCGGGACTAAATATCTGCGGATATTGCAGATGTATATCCATAGAGGAAGTTTCTTTGACGTATTCGGAATCTCGCTCCTCTCCGTCCAAAGGGAGATTATTCCACCGCTCAATAGATGAATCAGGTTTCAATTTCGGATTATCTTCACGATAGAGAAAGAAATTTTTAACTTTTTTATTTGACATTTTATTAAGGTGCTGCCTTCTCATACCGTAAATGGTGTAAAGCCTCCGCGCCAGTTCTTTCGTCGGCAACAAGCTGCGACGCGAGGGAGGAATGTTAGGATCTGGCTGGAACATAAGCATGGGGTCCCAGATGAAGCGCCCCCCGAAGAGTCGAGTCGTTTCATCGAATCGATTACAGTGTGTTTCATATTCATTAGATGAGTCGCCGGATATTCCCAATTCGAGAAATTGCTCGCGTAGCAGCATATTGTCGAACCGGTTTTCCAATCTCTTAATAGATTTATCTGTCACATTAGTCGCAGATTTTTCAAAACTGAATAGATATCCGCTTTTCTCGCACCATTTACTTTTGTCACCCTTAATAGTATTGAATTCGAAATCTTGTTGGGGTATATAATTCTGATTTTGGTAGAGGAGAATTAAATTATACAAATGATTGGGTTCAGATAATACCCTCATCAATTCATAAGCCCCGCTTCGCAGGAAACGGAGACGCCAAGCTTTACGGGACCAAGTGATCTCACGCGACACTTCCGTCGGACTTGAGTTTATTAGTTCGGGTGACTGTTGCAGTTCGAAGTCGGTTAGACTGCCAAATCCCCCTCTTCTCATAAATTTAGAAGAACGACTTGTAGAGGTTACACCTGAACAATACTTGGGTTTAGTGATAGGAACGGAAAGGGAGAGACTATTGCTGTGTCGACTTCCATCTTTACAAATTTCTGAACGTGAGAAATTAGTCGAGAGGTTTTCTAGTACACCACAAGCTAGGTTCAAGTCATTCTCTACGAGTTTGTCGATAACAATGAAATTTTCTTTCTTTCCCATATCCATTTGGAGCAAATCGCGAGCTACTAATCCAGCTAGTATTCCTAGGATATGCGAAAATAGAGTGAATTCATTAAATGTTGACTTGGTTATTGAAGGTTCCACATACCAGTTAGACAAATAATAAAATCGCATTTTCAACGCGTTACGACCAATATATGTATTTGCGAGACAAGTATCTATCAAACTATTCTTTGAAGTAGCTTCCGCTATCTCGTAGGAAAAGATTTTCCATTCAGAACCGGATTCTATCCCATTGCCCATATCACTAGCAGTCGAATGTTGTCTATGCAAGGCTAATTCAATTGCGTCGCTGCATATAATCTTACTTCTTTTGGAAGTACCTATTAATAACGCCTCACTAGCAAGAAGGAATAAATCTCGTTTACTATAACCCGTAGTTCCAGACCCAGTACCTTCAATAGGGGGAAGAGGCGGATTAGCCTCCATTTCGCAACCTTTGATACGTAATAGAATTGATAATTCTTTATGACGTTGATACCCGTTGGATTTTCGAAAATTTATTAATTAGTTTAACCGGTTCGGAGCTATTGGAGCTGGATCTATCCTCGCAGGTACGTGAGTCGTGGCGATAACAACATTCTTGTGGATGTTGGAATTGCTGCGCCTGTCACCAATACTTTTTAATATTTGGCAAAGTAAGAATTTGGGATCAGCTTCTAGCTTATGATACGAACGATGAATATTTAATTCATGAATATCTTGAATCCATAGTGTACAAGGAGACATCTCTCTCGCCATTTCAAAAACGAGATTTAATCGGTGTACGCTTTCTTTCGAGATGAAATTTCCACGTGCATTGTTAAAAAAGGATCGGTTGTATATCAGCTTTTTCAGTGGTAGTTTCACCACTGGAAAGTAGGAATCGAATGCTACATCTCTAATAATGGAAGATCGGCCAGTTTCTATGGGTCCTACTAGCAAAATTCCTTTAGATGGTAATAATCCCGATTGGAGTGAGATAGGTATGTCATGACATGGCATATTTAGTAGACTGCCTCCTCGTCTCGTTGTTGCTGAAAGTAGAATATTTCTCTCGAGGGCGGAAAAAGCCCACTTCTCCGCAGGATCCAACTTACGGATCTTGTGACTCAATAGATCATTTCGCCAGAATTGAAGTAAGTATGCCAAGACATTAGATCTTTCTTGTGGATAAGGTTCATGAGAAATCTCGTCGCTCAATAAATCATAGTTGGAATTCAATTTCGACACATACCTATGAAGAATTTTACTCGTCACTAAATGTTGAGTCAGTAGTTCTTTCTTACTATCTAGGATATCGGAGCTTTCTTTATGAAACATCCATGAATCGAGTTCATTTTTCACGAAGAAGAAAAAGATTATATTATTTATATAATTCAAGAATCTATTCAAAGAATAGATTAGTAGATCTCTCGTTGACATTTAGCTTGTCGAAGGGGAATACATTACCTCTTTCAAATAGGATCCACGCGTTGGGTCTGTTAGATATTCGATGGTATTGAAACGTTTCCATGAATGAAAGGAATTGAAACCCGAAACGGCAGACAAAGGGTGTTTGAATAATGCGAGAACAATTAATACTGAGAGAACGAAGTAATAGAAGATAGACCTATTGGAAAATTGAGATACTGACCATCCTCCCGAATGTAAAATCTCCGCTTCATCAGTAATTTCTTCGAAAATAAGAAGACCTATCTCGGATACTATGGTATTGATATAATCGTTGTCAAATCTCAATCCTAGGCTTTGCAGTCTTTGGATTAAATAGGCTTTCGCACCATCTACTACATCCTCAGCAATTCTTTTATAAATTCTAGGTAAATTATGATTTGAGTCATAACTTATTTTAAGTACTATTTCTGGATATGTTTCTCTAATCGGATCATAGAAGTATCTCCACCAGGTGGGGGTAAAAAACCAAGGTATATAATCTCTAAATAAGCTCCACTTTTCACCGACATTGTCTCTCCAAAAGATCCAAGAGATCTTATATCTGTTCAAATCTTTTAATAATTCATTGAAATTGATAAAGTGGGATGGACGAATAGCCTCTTTCCTGATAGATTGATCCGCATAGTCCGTATCTTCGCGCGCAACCTCCTTTCCAATCGATTCTGCTAGAGATCTCGATGTTACATCGTTGCATAATGGGAGTCTTAGCGACCAGTAAGATGTTTCCACTTCTTCCGGTTCCCAGAAATACCTAATAGACAAATTCTTTTGATAGACCCGATCCAATACCAGATTCTCGGGACGGGGTTGGGGTCGCTGATCCGATGATGAATCGGAGTTTATCGACGTCTTCCCCAAAGAAACTCCAGCGCTACTGCACGAATATAGAAATGACTCTATCGTTTCACGAGGAGATGAGTTCAAACTCGCCAGTAACCTCTTTAGATCCGAAATAGAGTTGGAAAGTCCATCTGAGTGAGTTACTAATGCTGTGGATTCATGCAGATTAGACAAAATAAATTGAATTGGTGTGAGTACGTGGCCAGCAACCTCCCCTGCTGTTTGTCTCGATAAATTGGATGACAACGAATCCGACAGTTGGGGATGAATAATTGAGACGATACTAGATGAGACGGTTTCATCTTTGGAGCCCGCATAGAAGTTTTCTAGGACGTTGAGATAACTACTGTTGCATTTCCCAATAAAAAAATCCCTTTTGATTCTCGGAATAAAGTGGCTTCCAGCACAGTTCCGTATAGGTGAATCGTCTAGAAAGTTTAGTTTATTAACCTGATCGGAAATGTATCTCGAAATATTCCCACCAATATCTCTAGTTGAACCTCCCCCACGGTTTAAATCATGCAGAAACGGATTCCGAAATTGCCTCCCCGTAATGGAAAGAGCATCGTTTGAAAATCCTGCTCGGATGGATTCGATGCGGGGCAACCCGAGAGAAGTGGGATTCACTGCAGGTTCCAGCTCGGTCGAAGAGCCTACCGATTTCCTACTCACTAACAGTTTGGATTCAATGAATAAACTCTTTTTTCTCTCAAGAATTGTTTTGAGGAAAAGTATCTGTTCGTCAATGTAACCATCGAATAAACTTGATAGAAGATCAAGCTTCATGAGATCTATCTTGTTCAATTTCTCGAGATCTATATCGTTCAATTTTTCGATGCAATAATCAATGGTATATATCAAAGCTTTCTGGCGAGTAACCTCAGCAGCAATCATTTTACAAAGAAAAAAAGCATTGAGAAATCGATGAAAATCTTTTTCGTTCTGTTGATTGTTACTACCCAGACTGACACCAATATTACTTAGTAATTCGTTTCTTATTACTGATACACGGCAAATTGATTCCTCCAAGTCATACTTTAAGACTTCCCCGACAGGGAAAAAACACGAATCCCCGGTTGCATCGAGCCATCTATGCACATTTGACTGAACATTTATATACTCACCAATTTGAAAGGTAATATATCCGTTCAATAGGCGCTCTACGTTATCTTTCCATTTCAATACTATTTATTCAGTTGCAATTCTTGTTACACCGGTGTACTCCCCGCTCCCTGTCCAGCCATCCAACCGATATTTGATTTGGAGAAAATATTCAGTAAGTAATGCGCAGAAATAGTCATGGAAAAGAAATATGTATGTTGAGTAGAGAGGTATGATTCTATTTCGTCCATACAATCTAACTAAAGAATACATTGAATGTATGTTACCCCTTTCTTTCAATTAGTTTGAAAAAGTAGTATTTTCACTTCGATTACTTATTTTTCTAGGTATACCTAAAAAGATTTGAAAATAGTTTGGAAGAATCTCATTGAGGTTGAGGTGTCTGCTACTCGCTAGCCCAAGTTTTTCGCCAGATATTTGAGTAAGCGGCATGTCACCCTTCGTTTTCAATGTAAATCCTTTCCCAGATTTGACGCTATTACTGACGTCAATAACTATTGCCCCACCAAAAATCAGATTTGATTTCTCAATTATCGGGAGAAATTCGGTGAGTCGATTTATTAATCCATTTTTCATTTGTGAATAAGTGTGTAGAATGGAAAATTCTTCCCCATTTTTGTCACAATCTAATCCGGATATACAGCCACGAGACGACGTCGTCTTCCCACAAGACGTAAATGGAGACAAGTCGGAAAAGGCTTCTCGCTCGGAATAAAATCCCGATCCATCCCCCTGGTGATCTGCTGAATTTCCGGATTCAAGTAACGACTTGTCATGGGAGTTTAATACTATGGGACTTAATGAGTCGTTTATCAATTGTGTTACTTGTAACCGACCCAGATCTCGCTTGCTACGATTTTCCCAAAAGAATAACGAATCGAAATCAATTTGGTTGTTTCTAGAAACTACCGGATAGTTATAGAATTTGAAAAACCTACTTGAATTTCGTAAACACCTATCCCTACAAAATGCTTGAATCCTTTCAGTCTCATCCTTGGATATATCTCTGCCAAGGAGTGAATCCCTCACCATGCATGCCTTCCATCTACCGTAAACCAGAGGAATCATCGCATCATAACGAACTTGCCTCTCTTTTTTCGTTGAACCTGCAGAAATATCTCCGCTCAAACTTAAGTAGTGGGAAACAGGTATTCCCCTCCTTCCACCCTTTCCAACAGATAAAGATCTTTCGAATCGGGGAAAGCAGTCGCAGGAGAAGTCACCATAATTTTCTGCTTGTTTTTTTATTACTCCGTCACCCCCATTAATGACTCCCGCTAATACCAAACTTCTTTCGATCGACCTTTTGTCACTCAAGCAATGCATAGAAATTGGTATTGTTAGCAACATCAGCATCTCCAGGGTGATGCCACTATCTCTTTTTAGTGAATCACGCAGATTGCGTAGAAATAGTGAACTCAGAAATCACAAGTCAGATAATCTGATAAAAGGTTGATAATTGGAAGATGGACTAATTAAAAATTCTTTGAGATGTTGGTTTTTCAATGATTCGAAGAAGTGGTCTAATAGACTGACTTCCACTAACTCCGAAATTTCAGATGAAAAATCTGGACTTCCTACTTTTTCTTCTGCCACCTCTTTTACCTTATTTTCTTTTTTCATATTAATTCTATGCGGTAGAGACTATCTATTTCCCACATTTATTATACCAATAATTTTGAAAATTTCAAGATAGAGTGGAATAACTATTTCAAGCGAGTCTAGTGATTTCTGTGAGTAGTCGTATCCAAAACTGAAATTAGATCGGGAATTCTAAATCTTTATTGTCGGGGAGACCCACACATATCCCATCCGCCTTAACAATTCTTCTCTGTTCCAAGCAGAGCGATGGGATCGAATTACCCAATTGGATGGGCGAACGACGGGGATTGAACCCGCGCGTGATGGATCCACACTCCATTGCCTTGATCCACTTGGCTACGTCCGCCCCCTCTGTTGACTTAGTTGGCTCCCCCCCCCCCCGGACGTGAACGAGATCTATCCGTTAAGCAAGCTAGATAGGTTCTTCGGTTGATACACATACATATTAACTTCACGTCTATAACAAGACAATAGAAAATCTTTGAAATGAGGAATGCAATCTCAATTTTTTTGTTTTATCCAAACAAAATTGGGGTGGGGGATTACAAGCATTCTGCAAATCGGGGTAGGAAACTTCGTAATCTATTAAATCGCAGAAGGATATTCCAAATAGTTTTCAGAATTCAAGGTTGGAAACTGATAATCGTGAAATTGTGACAAGCTGTTGTTATCACCCTTTTCATTCGTTCTACCGCACGAACCTTCACCTCATTGGACACCAAACCTCCTCCTCCGGAGTTAAGAGATTTGGTATCCAGTTGTGCTACATAACCAGACGGATATTATCCGTTTATAGAAGGAGCTTCAACAGAAGCCAAGTCTAGAGGGAAGTTATGAGCGTTACGTTCATGCATGACTTCCATACCTAGGTTAGCACGGTTTATGATATCAGCCCAGGTGTTTATAACACGACCCTGGCTGTCAACCACGGATTGGTTGAAGTTAAAACCATTCAAGTTGAATGCCATAGTGCTAATGCCTAAAGCGGTGAACCAGATACCTACTACGGGCCAAGCAGCTAAAAAGAAGTGTAGAGAACGAGAATTGTTGAAGCTAGCATATTGGAAGATCAAACGACCGAAATAGCCGTGAGCAGCTACGATGTTGTAGGTTTCTTCTTCTTGACCGAACTTATAACCTGCATTAGCAGACTCATTCTCAGTTGTTTCTCTGATCAAACTAGAAGTTACCAAAGAACCATGCATAGCACTGAATAGAGAGCCGCCGAATACGCCAGCTACACCCAACATGTGGAAGGGATGCATAAGGATATTGTGCTCAGCCTGGAAGACGATCATGAAGTTGAAAGTACCAGAAATGCCTAGAGGCATACCGTCAGAAAAACTTCCTTGACCAATTGGGTAGATCAAGAAGACGGCGGCAGCAGCTGCGACAGGAGCCGAGTACGCAACAGCGATCCAAGGACGCATACCTAAACGGAAGCTTAGTTCCCATTCGCGACCCATGTAGCAAGCTACACCAAGTAGAAAGTGAAGAACGATAAGTTCGTAAGGACCACCATTGTAAAGCCATTCATCGACGGAAGCTGCTTCCCAGATTGGGTAGAAATGTAACCCAATAGCTGCAGAAGTAGGGATGATAGCACCGGAGATAATGTTGTTACCGTATAACAAAGAACCAGAAACGGGTTCGCGAATACCATCAATATCTACAGGAGGAGCTGCGACGAAAGCAATGATGAATACAGAGGTTGCGGTTAGTAAGGTGGGAATCATTAAGACACCGAACCATCCGATGTAAAGACGGTTTTCGGTGCTGGTGATCCAGTCGCAGAAGCGACCCCATAAGCTTGCGCTTTCGCGTCGTTCTAAAGTTGCGGTCATGGTAATTTTTGGTTTTCGAGAAATAATTAGTGATTCCCCAGGCTAGTAAGCTTGTTAATTTGTAATATATCACAAAAACCTATCTGTGTCAACCGAAATTAATTGAGTCCCCAGAATTCTCGGATATGGGGGCTTCCTATTGATACCTCAAACAAATTCTAGTCATTGTTTTACAACAAGGCTTTCCCTTACAATTTCAAAAAAGAATTCAATTTTTACTCCATGCGTTATGCGGTGCGCGCCTCAATCAATTTCAGTCTCTGAAAAAATGGTCACGCGTCAAGCCTTTTTGCGAGGCACTCTGCAACTCTGCATTGGCCCCCCGCTATCCCATTAGGTTAGGAGGAGTCTAATAATTAACAACCTAGAAAAAAGTAGTTGCCGATCCCCACTTGTGGCTTAGACACCCGTTATTCGTCGTTGACTCCTCACTCAACCATTTCTTCATAGTGTTTTTTGATTCCATAGTGTTTTTTGATTCCCCGGTGGTTTGGTTTGTGCCCCGGTTCCAATCCACAACGGAAAGATTGTGGATTGGAACGAATCCGAAACTAGCGGAAATGAGCAAAAGCTTTGTTAGCTTCCGCAACTTTATGAGTCTCCTCTTTCTTCCGTATAGCACTACCGGAATTCCTGGCGGCATCCATTGATTCATCACTCGATCTTGAAGCCATACTTCGACCTGAGCGTTTTCGACACGCAATTAATGACCACCGGATAGCCAAAGCTTTTCCCTCTACCGGTACTACTTCAACGGGAACTCGATAAGTTGATCCACCTACACGTTTGGTTTCTGTCACTACATCGGGAGTTACCCCGCGCACCGCCTGTCGCAGAACAGACAGTGGGTTCCTATTTGTCTTTTACCTAATCCGCTTCATAGCCTGATAAAAAATCTGATAAGCCAGTGATTTCTTGCCATTTTTCAGGATACGATCAACTAGCATATTTACTAATCGGTTACGATAAATTGGATCTGATTCGATATTTTTCTTTCTGTTCACTACACTGCTCCGATGTAACACGAGTTTACAAATATAAATATGTCAGATTTCAATCAATTCTTTTATTTCAATGGTATCTCAAGCTACTATTTTGGCTTCTTCACTCCATATTGTAGGGTGGATC